CTCGCTACCGATAGATCCCAAGATATGTTCCTCCCGTTCCATCAACTAATCTTATTCTTGAATTCCGTTGGGGAAATTAATAAAAATAAGAATTTGGATGTGTCTTAAACTACAACAGTATCATATATTTTATTACTTTCTATTTTACTCTTTCATTTTCTTTTAATGAATTTCCTATTCTATTTATTTTATTCTATTATTTAGTATTATTTATATTTATATATTTAATTAAATTATAAATTACATAGTGTATTGAATTTAATAACAGGAGACTATAAATCAAAGTCTCTTTCTTGCATCCATTTTACATTCCATTATCGGAACAAAAATATCATATGTATCCATAAATATTTGTTACATGAAACCACGATCTGATAGATATCTATCTAAATATCTAAAATATATAATATACATTATAAATTATAAAACATACATATGATAAAATAGAAAGTGATTTTGTCTTGTGTGCTGGAATCAAAGAAAGATATTTTAAACGCCTCTTATTCTTATGTTGTGCTTGGAATAAATCTTTCGCTGTAAAGTAAGGGAATAGCATTGCTATATAACATCTAGAAACAAGAAGATTTAATCGGAAATATCGACAGATTCCCGCGTAATCCAAAGAAATATGAAAATGAAAAAAAAGATCCACTCTTCCAATTTTATCTCTATCGAGTTTTAATATCAGAATAGTGGATATAGTTATGATTCAATGGGTTAGGTCCACTTACTTTTTCTTTTGTTGATTTCTAATTTAATTGATTTGATTGGAATAATAGAATAGAACAAAGTAATAGGAATATTTGGAGATTCAAGTAGACAACTTAGAATTATTCATTATAAACTTATCATTATAATATTTATAACAATATAATAAACATGATAACAAATGTTCAACTTTATAACTATAATTACTATACTTCACTTCATTAGTATTTAATATAATTTCAATATTAAAATTATATTCCATTTTATGGTTTGTTACTTTTTTATTACAAATGACAACAATATCTCTATAAATAGGAATACTACCGCTGGAGTTTTATGAAAAAACCAAAGCCCCTTATCGGATTTGAACCGATGACTTACGCCTTACCATGGCGTTACTCTACCACTGAGTTAAAGGGGCCCGTTTACGTCAATTCCTGACCGCTAGTTACTATGAGTTTAGTGTATATACTTATTATATGTTATATGTCTATAGACATAGTAATAGATATATCTTAAACGCATAGTGGTTCATTCAGGAACGCTCAATTTGATTGACCTAGTAAGTATAGGTAAAAAAAGGGTTTATTGATATTGTATTTGATAAATATTAATGTAATGCATTGTTTCCAGACCGACCCACCCTAATTTCCATTATTTTCCATTATAACGAAATTCATTTGATTAATACATGTACCTACCAATTCAACATAGATTCGAAATATTTTATCGAAGGCAATCGTTGATAAAGAGATTCGGCCTGTCCTCTGAACCAAAAAAAATTAGAGAAAAAAATTCAATAACTTATTGATCCCTCTTCCCCTATTTTCAAATTTATCGTTTTTTTTTTTTTATTTGAATTTCCTGTCTTAGTGTGAGGTAGAAATATGCCCGCCTAATCTTAACAATGAGTGAATCAATGAATGAAAGCGGAAGAATGGAGTTTAATCCCCCTTTCTGGTAGACAAATTACTCACCGAAAAGTACTATCCTTTGTATTGAGTCATACCATTCCCATTCTATTATATTGACAATTTCAAAAAACTATTCATACTATGAGCATAGTATGATGGCGGTCGGGCAAGTATGCCCCCATCGTCTAGTGGTTCAGGACATCTCTCTTTCAAGGAGGCAGCGGGGATTCGACTTCCCCTGGGGGTAGGGTACTGCGAAAGGAAGTTGATCATGGATTATCAATAAGCCTGAAATTGATTCTTCCTGGGTCGATGCCCGAGCGGTTAATGGGGACGGACTGTAAATTCGTTGGCAATATGTCTACGCTGGTTCAAATCCAGCTCGGCCCAATAATTCGCCGATCTGCCATGAAACGATATAACCCATTTGTTGGTTTCCCGAAATGCTCGATCCCAATAGTAAAAAAAAAAAAGTCAAATTTTTTGATATATCTCTGCCACTATTTATTTACTCTATTTAAATTTAATTTATTTTTTTTTCCAACCAATTATGATTTTTCTAATGATCTAGATTCATATCTGGATCGGTAAGTGTAAAGGCTAAGGACAAGAGTAAAATAAAGAAAAAAGAACTTTTTCATTGAAAGATTGATTATCCAATTGATTTGGCAATAACGAAAAGATTATTAGTAATCCATCCCGCTTTCGCTAAGGTGCATATCCATATGGATATCAATATATCACTCACTTCTCTATTCCAACATGGCAATTCTAATCGAAAATCTAAGTCGAAAGGGTTTGAATGAAATCATTAAGAATAGGTATACTGTACACTTTATTTTATTATGTTATTTCCCTGGGATTGTAGTTCAATTGGTCAGAGCACCGCCCTGTCAAGGCGGAAGCTGCGGGTTCGAGCCCCGTCAGTCCCGACGGATCCAAATCCAATAAAAAAATACATCAATTCGTCTCTCCATTTTTCTGTGAAAGGGGGTACAAATAGCAGAATTGCATTACCAGCGGGATCCCTCTTATTTTTTTTTTTCATTTCGATTCAATTGTTTGTTTGGGTTTGGTTAAAATCAATGGTAAGGTAAGTGTAAAGGCGGTTAGATGATACTTCATCAGATGGTTGTACAAGGATCAGATGATTGTCCAAGGAAGGCGGTAAGTTATAGAAAAGAATGATAAATAAAAAGATAAATTAATTTAAAGGAATTTTTGATTGGATCAGGAATCAACCTTTGAATTCGGTATGGATAAAAGATCTTCCTATGTTATACTATTCAATTCTTGACGATGAATCGATTTGATAGCCCAGATATTGTTATTCATGATATTGATCGATTCGATTACATCGAGACGTAATTCATCCCATTGAATTTACAGACGAAAGATTTATCATCTCTATGGGATTAAATCCCGAGTTATTGCCAATTAAAGAAAAATGAAACGATGAAATTATGGAAGTAAATATTCTTGCATTTATTGCTACTGCACTGTTCATTCTAGTTCCTACTGCTTTTTTACTTATAATATACGTAAAAACAGTAAGTCAGAGCGATTAATTTGAATTAAACTTGACTTTTTAGTTCTTATCAATGATTGAAGAAAAGAAATAAAACGAAAAAGATTCAAATTTCGCGTCTTAAATGAATGAAATGAGCGAAATAGAATCAGCAGTGTTCTATGAGAGACGATAGTATGGTAGAAAGAAAAATATGAATCTTTCTACCATACTATCTAGTATTGTTATTGTACTGTATAAAGTTTACTGTATGAAGATACAGGTTAATTTAATATATATTAATCTACATTATTATCTTCATATATATAGCTATCAATTCCATCTATATAATTACATAGTGTCGTGTCCCAATTCTATTTCTTCATCTAGTTCTATTTGATTTGTGTTGATTCCAATTAATAATCTGAAATAATCGAAAGACAGCTCTTATTCTTACGATTCTAATTCCTGTATTTCGGATTATTTTTAATATGAATCCCGATATCCATTGAAAGAAAGAATAAAATCAATGAAGGAGAAAAGGGTATGGGTAAAATAAAAGCAAGTAATCTTTTTGTTAGCATTCCGACAAAGAAGTAATTGATTGAGCAGTTGACATAGGATCCGGGGGGTTCCGTGGGAACTTCTTCGGATTTCGAAAAGGATTAGTAAACCTCACCGATTTTAACGTTTGAACCATGATATGAAATGAGTTCAATAAAGCAAGCACAGCCTAAATAAAATTTATAAAATAATAAACCACATAATAAAACAAGCGGTAAGTGCGCAATATGTGACTCGCCCAAGACAATGTTTTATTATGTGTAGTTGTAGTATCTCGTTGGACAACCACTATGTTGTTTCCCATAAGGGTATCCATGTAATAACAGATTTCTTTTTTCTTTGAACAGTAAAGGGAAAAACAAAAAAAGGTTCCGTTCTTCCCCATTTCCCATATATAACTTTGGTAAGAGTCGGTTCATCGAAATAGAAAAGTTATGAAGAATACGGTTGGAATCAATTCCCTACCATTTGTATTCCTTTCGAAATACAAACAGTGAAATTTAAATAAAAAAAAAGGCTTTGCAGAAAGATCTATAAAAAAAATTGATACAGTTTGATTCCTAAATTCAATTAGTAGTACTTCTAGAGTCCACTTCTGCCCCATACTACAAGTGAAAGGGAAAATGTAAAGACTACCATTACAGCAGCCCAAGCGAGACTTACTATATCCATGTGAATTATGTCCTCTATCTCTATGAATATGAAGGAATTATTCAATTACTGTTCACTAATAATAAAAAAATCATTGGCGCAGAGTCAACGGGGGGTTCTAACCCAACACTGTTGATGAAACAATCCAATAAATCCAATTATAACACGTTCTTATAATTATAAGATTTCTTGTATAATCGGAAAACATTAAGCACCAGCAAAATACGCGGAGACAGCCTTAGCCTTTGAAGTATCAAAGGAATGTTACTAACATGTAGTAATAATAAAACCTATTCTTTCTTTTGGTGCCCTTCATTTTATTAAGTAAAAAGTATAAAAATATAGAATCAAGATAGATCACTATCTAGGGCATACCCCTATTTTTTTCTTTCCCATTTTTCCCATTTGATCTACGTCTCCTATTGGCTCTATGAAACAATCGAAGACGTCCTATTACGTTCTTGATTAGAGATTAAAGTAAAAATTTCTTTTTGTCCTTTATTCATAATTTCTATTTTTCAATTTATATTATAAATAAATCTAAGTTCAATATAAGTAAAAGATTTAAAAATATTTATATATTCTTTATATATTCAAATAAATACAAATAAATAAATACATATATAAATAAGTCAAAGCCAATTATCCATTCAATC